TGAACCAAAACCCTATTAATAGATAGGAACACATTCCAACCAATTCCCAAAAAATATAAATTTGTATCAAATTCGAACTAGTAACTAACCCCAACATCGAAGTACTGAAAAAACTCATATAAGCAAAAAATCGCAAGTATCCTTGATCGTGAGCCATATAATTATCACTATAAATAAGAACCATAATTCCAACAGTAGTGATTAACATTAACATAATAGAAGTAAGTGGATCGATCAAGTAGCCGAATTCTAAAGAAAAATCATTATCGAGGGTCCAAGACCATACATATTGATAGATAAAACTGCTATTTATTTGCTGAATAGACAGATTAGTTGAAAAAATCATGACTATACTTAACAATAAAATACTCGGAAAAGCCCACATACGACGAAGATTTTTTGTTGCTGTCGGAAAAAGAAGAAGTCCCACTCCTATTAACATAGGAACTGGAAGTGGAAGGAAAGGTATGATCCACGCATATTGATATGTCTGTTCCATAAAAAAAGTTTTTTAATTCTTAATTAATATTAATTGGTTCCGATTCACCGGATCTTACCTCTTTTGAAAGGAGTCAATAAAAAAATGAAGATATGCACTAACTTAAACCAACTTAAATAGAATTTTTGAATTTTTATTTCTTTTTACTTATCCTTTCTGAGTTTCTGCTAAATACTTCAAATATTCAAATCAAGAAGTTACAATTGGTCAAATCATAGAGATTAATTACGAGTCTCCTTCTAACTTTCAAATTCGAGTGAAATTAGGCATATTTTTCCCGAGTTTGACAAGTTACTAAAAAAAAGAATATTCTTCTTTTTACTATTTTTAGTAATAGTTTATGTCATTTTCCCATATCTTTCACCCATCTTGTCTATTCTTTTTTATTTTTAGAATAAAAAATATTATCTAGAAAAGAAATACATAATAAATTAGAAAGCGCAAATTTCTTTTGAACAATAGATGTCTTTCACATCCAGCTATACCAATGAGTAATCTCTTAATTTTTTTTAAAATGGCAGTTCCAAAAAAACGTACTTCTGCATCAAAAAAGCGTATTCGTAAAAATTTTTGGAAAAGGAAGGGGTATTGGGCAGCGTTAAAAGCGTTTTCCTTAGGGAAATCTCTTTCTACTGGGAATTCTAAAAGTTTTTTTGTGCAACAAACAAATAAAATAAGTAATAAAACATAACACGTTGGAATAATCTGAATCGGCCTGACTCAAAAACCGAGTCATTTCATTTCGAAAATCAAATTCCCGATTTCCATTCCCTGTTGAGTTAATCAATAGGAATGGAAATCGTTCCGCTCTTAGAATATGTAAAATAAGAATTTTTCTGTTTACCGTACCGAATTCGAAAAAAAAAGAATACTTTTTTTCTTGACAAAAAACACAAGATACTCCATTTTCTTTTTAGTATATCTTCTCATTTCCAAGGCAGGGAGTATTTTTTTCCCCATTGACCTATTTGTTACAAGAATATAAGGTTTTCTTTTTTCTATAGATCCCCTTTTTCTCTATAATCTATAAAAGGGCGGACAGGAAATCTTTCGTTACTAAAATCATTGAAACTGATTGATTAAAATTCTAAACTCCGTTGTGGAACTTTCTTCCTTTTGGATTTTCTCTGAATTCCTATATAGGACCCCATATATCTCTCGCCATCAATCCACTCAAAAACACTTAGGGAGGCTATTTTGGATAAATATGTGTCAATTTTGAATGATCCAAAACAGGTTCTTTTTTTTTTTTGTTCATTGATGAAATGGATTTTTTGGTTTTTGAAATCAAATAAATCAAAACCAATTCATTAAAATAAACATTTTTGTGGGGGGTTCTATCTCTTAATTCATAGTAGTACTATATAGTTTTAGAAGAGTTCAAGTCGAGGAGAGTATAAAATACACAATAAAACTAAGATCCTAACCTAAAATAATGAACCTTCAAATACCTATTTGAACCAATTTTTATTTATGAATTTGAATCTTTCCTAAAAAATATTGCACCCAATTGAATTCTAAAATCTAGACGATTGCTTATTCATAGGCTATTATAAGTTCAAGACAGGCCGCTATGGTGAAATTGGTAGACACGCTGCTCTTAGGAAGCAGTGCTAGAGCATCTCGGTTCGAGTCCGAGTGGCGGCATGTCATCTCCTAAAAAAAGTAAATAGATCCTATAATGAATTCAATTCCCGATTTCCCTTTGTATAATTAAGGGACTCCTCTTTTTTAAAATTTTTATGATATTTTCAACCTTAGAGCATATATTAACTCATATTTCTTTTTCGATCGTTTCAATTGTAATTACAATTCATTTTATAACCTTTTTAGTCGATAAAATCGTAAACCTATATGATTCATCCGAAAAGGGCATGATAATTACTTTTTTCTGTATAACAGGATTATTAGTTACTCGTTGGGTTTATTCGGGACATTTTCCACTAAGTGATTTATATGAATCGTTAATCTTCCTTTCATGGAGTCTTTCCCTTATTCATA